AATTTTTAAATTGTTATTATATAACTAAACAAATTTAAGTAGTACTTATTTTTATAAGATTAATTGAAAATTTCTTTAGAAAATTAAAATTATTTTTATAAAAAAAATATAAAATTATTAAAGAAAACTATCTATTAAAAGATGTTAAAAATGATGTTGTTTCATCTATAAATCTTTGGAGCATAACAATGAAATTAAAAATATTACAGGAAATTTTTCGTCATGTGAATTGTCGAAAAATCGATGATCTATAAAAAAAAAAAAAAAAAAAAGAGAAAAATAATTTTTTTGATAGTGTTTTTTTAATCCTTATTTATATTTCACCATATATATTATATATATAATAACACTTATATATATATATTTAAATATGTATGTATATATATAACTCCTACTCTATAAAAGAGTAGGAGTTATATATATATATATGTTAACATATATATATGTATATATATATATATATATATTATTAAAATCTTTAATAATAAACATATATATGTCTATTTATATCTTAATTTCATATATTTATAGTTTAAGACTCTTCAGTTTTTAGAGGAAAAAAAAAAACTGAAGAGTCCAAATTCTTTAATTCTCTTTATTTACTGTGTAATATTAATTTAATTAAGAAGTTCCGAGTTTCAGAGGGGTCAAAAAAGTTGGTGTTATTTAAATTTAGTTAGTTATATAATATATTTTATTTTAGTAATTTAATTTTTTATTTCTTTTATTTACATGTAAATTTTTGTAAAAAATATTTTAATAATTAACAAACAGTAACTATAGTTATTATTTTTTTTAATGAAAATTAGAAATATAAATTGATTTAAAGCTTGACAAATTTTGTGCCAGCAGTTGCGGTTATACAATCGAGCTAATAAAATTTTAAAAATAAATTAATTATACTTTTTACTTGAGGTTAAAATTAAGAATTAAAAGGTAAAATTTAATTTTTTAAACTTTATTCTTTGTGTATAATTGAGAAACTAAATATAAAACCAGGATTAGATACCCTGTTATTGAAGTGTAAATTTATTGGAGTAGTAGAAGTTAAGATCTTAAAACTCAAAAAATTTGGCGGTATTTTATCTTATTAGAGGAACCTGTTTATTAATTGATATTCCACAACTTAAATTTATCTTTATGAAGTTATTTGTATACCGTTGTCATGAATCTACTAAAAAGTGTATTTTCAAAATTTTTTATGTGAGTTATGTTAGATCAAGGTGCAGTATGTAAAGACACAAAATGGGTTACTTTATTTATTATGAATGAATTAGACTACTAATGTAGTGTGTGAAATTGGATTTATAAGTAAAAAAATTGTTAAAGATTTTAGATGAATAAAGATTCTAAAATATGTACACATTGCCCGTCGCTCTTGTTTAAGACAAGATAAGTCGTAACATAGTAGATGTACTGGAAAGTGCCTCTGGAATTAAAGGGTAAATAGCTAATTAAAGTTTATTATTTACGTTAATAGGATACCTAATAGGTTTTACTTTTTATTTAGTTTTATAGGGGGAAAAGTGAAAATATTATATTTTATTATTGTAGAGGGGAGGCTATAATAATAAAATATAATAAAAAATTCATTTATTGTACCTTTTGTATCAGGGTTGATTTATACTTAGGTTTAAGAATTTTTTCTCGACAAAAAAAGATTTAAACAACTAAAGTGCTAATGTTTTATTATTAATCTTTATAGTTGTTTAGTTTTGAAAAAAATCAAGATTTTTTTTATCTAGTTACTTTTTAGTTGATTTAATCAGTTTTATTTTTGTGATTTATTGGTGAGAATAAATAATAACTTTAGGGATAAGCTTAAATTTTAATTTTTAGCCCTATTTTTGTAGTAATTTTGTAAGTTTAGAATTAGCAAATTTTTTAATATTTAAAAATCAACTTAATTTTTTTAATAATTTAATAGTGGCTTTAAGGGGAGGTAAAGTTGCTTAATTTAATTATGAGATTAAGATAAAAATGATTAAATTAGTAGAATAAAAAAGTGTAGGTTAAGAATTCGGCATTATTAATTTTTGACTGTTTAACAAAAACATTTCTGAGGGGAAAATGTTTTTGGTATAACCTGCTCAATGCTTTTTGTAAATAGCTGCAGTATTTTGACTGTACAAAGGTAGCATAATCATTAGTCTTTTGATTGGAGGCTTGTATGAATGGTTGAACAGAAAATTAACTTTTTTAGTTGCACGAAGTTTTAATTTGTAGTTTATGTAAAAATGCATAATTATTTAAAAGGGACGATAAGACCCTATAGAATTTAAAAATAATTTTGAAGATAAATTTTTTTGTTGGGGTGACAATAAATAAACTTTTATAATATTTTCATTGATGAGTGGTTTAATGATCCTGTATTTTAGATAAAAAGATAAAATTACCTTAGGGATAACAGCATAATTTTTTTTAAAAGATCTTATTAGTAAAAAAGATTATGACCTCGATGTTGAATTAAAATAAGATTTTGGTGTAGAAGCTAAATTCTTTAGTCTGTTCGACTTTATATTTTACATGATTTGAGTTCAGACCGGCGTGAGCCAGGTTGGATTCTATCTTTTTAATTATTTTATGATTTAGTACGAAAGGACCAATTATATTAATTTTTATTGTGCATGTTGAGTAAAATTAACATTAATCTCTATTTTGGCAGATTAATGTGTTAAATTTAGGATTTATTTATGTAAGAATTTACAAATAGAAATATTTGTAAATTTTTCTTGCTATTTAATTATAACTGTACTTTCTTTAGTTGGGGTGGCTTTTTTAACTTTACTAGAACGTAAGCTTTTAGGGTATGTTCAGTTACGAAAAGGGCCTAATAAAGTTGGGTTAATAGGTCTTTTTCAACCTTTCTCTGATGCTGTTAAGTTGTTTTCTAAAGAATTTTTTTTTCCTCTAAAGTCTAATTTTAATTTATACTGAGTAAGACCTATTATTTCGTTTATTGTTAGTGTTAGAGTGTGGTTAGTATTTCCTTATTTTTTTGTTTTATTAAGTTGAAAGTTAGGTGTTTTATATCTTTTTTCTGTGCTAAGTTTTAGAATTTACGGAATTATAATTTCTGGGTGAGCTTCTAATTCATGTTATTCAATTTTAGGTGCTTTACGTGTAGTAGCTCAATCTATTTCTTACGAGGTGAGTTTTTTTTTATTGATTTTATGTATTCTTTACTTTTCAGGTTCTATAAACTTATTTGATTTAGGGTTGGTTCAGCGAAAGGGGTGATTTATTTTATTTCTATTTCCCATTTTTATTATACTTTTTGTGTCATTTCTTGCTGAATTAAATCGAACTCCCTTTGATTTCACAGAAGGAGAGTCTGAGTTAGTTTCAGGGTTTAACGTTGAGTATGGAGGGGTTGGGTTTGCTTTTATTTTTTTATCTGAATATCTGAGAATTATTTTTTCTAGAGTAATTGTTTGTATTTTTTTTTTAGGAGGGGATCCTGAATTTTTAGGGTTTTATTTAAAATTTCTTTTTGTTAGTTTAATCATTATTCTCGTTCGGGGAACTCTCCCACGATATCGGTATGACAAATTAATGAATATGTGTTGGAAAAGTTACCTCATAGTAAGCTTGTTTATAATTTTGTTTTATTTGAGTTTATGCTTATAAACAAGTAGTTCCGGTAAATTTAGGTTAAAGCATAAGGGGAGTTTCCCTTCTCTTACTTTCAAGGTAAGTATTTTATATAAATTATTAAGCTTTATTTAAGTAGAGTATCTCATATCTGTTGGGAAATTGGGATTATTATAAAAATAGTGAAGTAAAGTACTGTTAATGCTTGTCTAATAAGAATATACGGATGTTCGACTGGTTTTATACCGATTCATGTTAATAAAACTGCTAAATTTACTCAAATTCAAAATAATTGTTGTGAAATTGGGTAAAATTGTAATCCTTTGATGTATCTTTTAGGTATAAACGAGAGAGTTCTTAAGACTAAAATAGAAAAGACTAGAGCGATTACTCCTCCTAATTTATTAGGAATAGCTCGTAAAATTGAATACGCGAATAGGAAATATCATTCTGGCTGAATGTGAAGAGGAGTTACTAATGGGTTAGCAGGAATAAAGTTATCTGGGTCATTTAATAAGTAGGGGTAATATAAAATAAGAATTCTAAAGATAAAGAAAAATACAATATATCCCATTAAATCTTTAATTAAAAAATAAGGATAGAAAGGAATTTTATCATTATTAAGAGGTGTCCCTAAAGGATTTGAAGACCCTGTCTCATGAAGAAAAATTAAATGAACAATAATAATTGCTGATAAAATAAAAGGTAGGAGAAAATGAATTGTAAAGAATCGAGTTAAGGTTGGGTTATCAACAGCGAAACCTCCCCACAATCATATTACTATTATTTCTCCTAAATATGGGATAGCAGAGAGGAGGTTCGTAATTACTGTTGCTCCTCAAAAGGATATTTGTCCCCATGGTAACACATATCCTATGAAAGCAGTTCCTATTAGTAAGAATAAAATAGCAATTCCTCTTAGTCAAGTTTTCTTAAATTGAGCAGAATTAAAATAAATACCACGTCCAATATGGAGGTATACAAATACAAAGAATAAGGATGCTCCATTTGAGTGTAATACTCGAATTATTCAACCATTGTTGACATCTCGGCAAATATGAATTACTCTATCAAACGCAATTGAGGTGTTAGCTGTAAAATGTATTGCTAAAAAAAGTCCACTAGCAATTTGAATTATCATTATTAATCCAAGTAGAGATCCAAAGTTTCAGAAGATGTTAATATTTGATGGTGTTGGGAGGTTAATTAAGGAGGAATAAACAGGTTTAATTAATGAGGATTTTTTTGTTGAAAGTGAAAGCATTAGTATTTTTTTCGCATGGGCCCTTTATTTAAGGATATAATTTCAATCATAATAATAAGCATAATTAATAAATATAAAAATATAAAATTAGATGAAAAAATATTTAAAGGTAAAAATAATTTAGTGAATTCTATATTAAACAAGTCTTTTATATTTAAAGATTCATTAGTGAGGGGAATATTTAAAAAGTTTTCTATAAAATTAATTAAAATAATAATAAATGCAATTTGAAAAAGGTTAGGTTTTATAAACGTGATTTTTTTATTAGAACAAACTCTAGTAATATATAAAAATAGAATTATCAATCCTCCGATTATTACCAAGAATAAGGTGAGAGGAATTCATGATGATTGTGTAAGGATTCGTCTGCAAATTGAGATAAGCATTGTCTGTAGTAGAAGAATAATACCAAAGGAGATAGGGTGAGAGGAAATTAAAATAACAGAAGAGTTTAGTATAGATAAAAATAGAAGAGTTTTAATTATTTCAGCATGTAGTTTAATTAAAATATTAGTTTTGGAGACTAAAGTTATATTATTATTTTGCTGATGTTTTAGAATGAATATTTTTGATTTACAAGATCAATGTTTTTTAATTAAACTACTAAAACTTTGTATATTTTTGTTAGATGTTTATTTATATTTTATATTAGTATAAGAAGTTTTTTTTATATAAAAAGTCATTTATTAATAATATTAATATTATTAGAATTTATAAGAGTAACTCTTCTTTTTATGTTGTTGAACTTTTTATTAGGATTTTCTTATGATTTAGCTATTTTAATTTATTTCATTATTGTTTTGGTTTGTGAAGCTGTTATAGGGCTTATTTTGTTAACTTTATTTGTACGATGTCATGGGTCTGACTACTTTCAAATTTCTTCAGTATTTTTATGTTAGAAGTTTTTTTAGGAATTTGTTTTGTAGTGGTTATAAAAGATTGATTTTTTGTGTCCTATTCACTAATTTTTTTTATTGTTTATCTTTTTTTTTCTATAAATGACAGAGGGGAGATATTAATTAAAGTTATTTTTATACTTTTAAGTTTGTGATTAGTAATTATAATATTAATATCTGTGAGACAGAGGCTAAAAACTTTAGATTTATTGTTTATTTTTATTTGACTATTATTTAGATTATTTGTTGTGTTTTATGTTGACTCTTTCATTTTATTTTATTTAGGGTTTGAAATAAGAGTAATTCCTATTTTATTAATCTTATTTGGGTGGGGGTATCAACCTGATCGGTTGGAGGCTGGGTTTTATATACTTATTTATACTGTTTTATTTTCTCTACCTCTTCTTTTAAAGATTTTTTATTTAGATAATTTAGTTTTTAGCTCAGGAGAAACAAGTTTGAGATTTTTTATATTTGTAATAGCTTTTTTAGTCAAACTTCCTATAGTGGGATTACATTTTTGGCTTCCTCGTGCTCATGTCGAAGCTCCCGTATTTGGATCTATAATTTTAGCGGGAGTGATGTTAAAATTGGGAGGTTATGGGGTGTTTAAATTATCATTAATTTTAGGAGATTTTTTTTTTAAAAACTCTAAGATTTTAATTGTTTTTAGTCTGTTGGGGGGGGCATTATTAAGAGGAATTTGTTTTGTTCAAAGTGATTTAAAACTATTAATTGCTTATTCTTCAATTGTTCACATAAGAATTGTTCTTTCAGGATTGTTAACGATACATAACCTTGGTCTAAGAGGGTCTGTAATAATAATAGTAGGCCATGGGTTTTGCTCTTCAGGGCTATTTTGTATCTTAGGATTGACTTATAATCGTAGAATGACACGAAGAATTATTATAAATAAGGGGTTTATTTCAGTTATTCCAATTTGCAGTTTTTGATGGTTTATATTTTGTTCTTCAAATTTATCTTTTCCCCCTTGTCTTAATCTTCCAGGAGAATTATTTTTATTTTTATCAATTATTGTGTACAATAATTATATATATATAATTTTAGGTGTTTTTGGTGTATTAAGTTCTTTATACAGAGTGTATCTTTTTTCCTTTTCCCAACAATCTTTTTCTTGAAGATTCTATTCATTTAAATCTTTTTCTCTTTTTGAGTCACTACTTATGTTATTACACTGAATTCCCTTAAATATCTTGATTTTAGACTTAAGAATTATAAATTTTTATTAAAATAGTTTAAATAAAAACATTGATTTGTGGTGTCAAAGATTTACTATTATTTTAATTTTGAAAAAAAATAGTAAATTTTATTTTGTTTCTTTTTTTATAGTGTTGGTATGAAATTTAATTTTATTTTTTATTCCTTTATTTTTTTGAGCAGACCAGTGTGTATTTTTAGAAATTGAATTATTTAGTTTAAATTCGGTTATATTTTCTTTTATTTTTTATTTTGATTGAATTTCTTTAATTTTTATAAGTATTGTTTTAATCATTTCTTCTATAATTATAATTTATTCAAAGGGGTATATGGGGAAAGAGTGTCATCGATTTTTATGGATAACATTTCTTTTTATTGTTTTTATATTAATTATAATTTTAAGCCCAAGTATTTTAGGAGTTATTTTAGGGTGAGATGGGCTAGGTCTTATTTCTTTTTGCTTAGTTATTTATTATCAGAGACTAAGTTCTTATAATTCAGGGTTTATTACTGCAGCTTCTAATCGTGTTGGGGATACCTTAATTATTTTATCGATTGTTTGAGCTAGCTCTAGAGGAGGTTTCATATTTTGGGAAAATCCTAATGGAATAATATTTTTTATACTAGCATGTTTCACAAAAAGTGCGCAGTTTCCTTTTAGAGCTTGACTACCAGCGGCTATAGCCGCTCCTACTCCTATTTCTTCTTTAGTGCACTCTTCTACTTTGGTTACTGCAGGGGTTTATATAATAATTCGATTTTATGAGTGCCTCTTAGAGTCTTTTTTAACACAATTAATACTTATTATTTCTTTAATTACAATTTTAGTGGCAGGATTAAGAGCTTTGCAGGAATTTGATATAAAACGTCTAGTAGCTTTTTCTACACTAGGGCAGTTAGGATTTATAACTATAATTCTCTCTTTAGGGTATATTTATGTTGCTTTTTTTCATTTACTCATCCACGCTTTATTTAAAGCATTACTATTTATATGCACTGGGTCTATTATTCACAGAAGAGGTGGAATTCAAGATTTACGGAAAATGGGTAGTTTAATACTTAACCCTTTAACAAGAGTTAGTTTAAATATTTCTTTATTTAGATTAATAGGGGTTCCATTTTCTTCGGGGTTTTACTCTAAGGATTCTTTGTTAGAATTAAGTTTATGTAGATATGGGGGGACTGGATTAGGGATTTTAATAAGATTAATGGCTTTAATTACAATTGCATATAGTGTGCGTGTAATTTATTATTTTTCTTCTCTTTTAGGGTGAGTTGTTTGAAGTGCGGGGGCAAGAAACGTAATTGTTCCCATTAGATGCTTGGGGTTTATTAATATTATTTCTGGAAGTATTTTAAATTGGGTCATTTTAGAATTAAATTTGATTTGTTTAGGTTACTTAAAGTATACTCCTTTGCTAATAGTTGTTTTAGGGTTTATGTGGCATGGAAAAGTGTGTTTATCAATTAAAAGAACATGAATTTATAGAAGTTTATTATATGTGAATAGATTAACTAGGGGGTTAGGGATAATAATTAAATTATTTTTTGTAGGAATAAAATTATTAGATCAAGGATGGGCTGAGGGGGCTTTAACATTTAATAAGTTATTAACTTTAAAAAGTTCTGAAATGTTGAAAAGATCTTCTGAGAAACATTTAACTATTTTTTCTTCAGGGGTTGCTTTGATTATAATATTATTAATTTTTCTAAATAGTTTAAAAAGAATAGGATTTTGAAGAAGTTAAGGTAGTTGTAAACTTTTGGAAAAATCTTCTTCACATTGAAAGAGTGAAATTTTTTATAAACTACAAAAGGGGGTGTCTAACAATAACTTGCTTTGAGATAGTTAGCAGCTTTCTCTGAGACTCCTTGTATAAGGAGTATTTTCCATTTAAATTATTAACAATAATTTGTCTCTTTTTGACTTTTACACAAAATAAGGATTTTTCTATTTTTAGGTCGAAACTAAATGTAAATTGTTTTACTTCTTATTTTTTTCAGGTTAACAAAAATTGTTATTTCTAATTGCAACTTAGATGTTTTTAAAACTTTAACCCTTTTATATTCAATTTATTGATCCTTGTTTTCATTCTATGATTAATCCTAAAATTAGTACAGAGAAGAGAAAAAAACAGGATAATAATCAATTAAGTATGTTAATTTCTTTAATTAAGATTGGAGTTGGTAAAACAAGGGTAATTTCAATGTCAAAAATTAAGAATATTAGTCTCACTGAGAAAAAATGAATTGAGAATCTGACTCGGGGTTTAGAAAATGGATCAAACCCACATTCGAAAGGTGAAGATTTTTCTCGATCTAGTTTTTTATGGATATTAATTACAGGAATGATTATTAGGACACTTATTATGATAATTGTAAAAACTAAAATAAAAAATAGGGTTATAATAATTATTCTATCATAAGATTTTTTAGGTGGAAACTAAATGTAATTATTTGTTATACTAATAGAATATTTACCTCATCAGTAAATTGTTATGTATAAGAATAGTCATACAACGTCTACAAAGTGTCAGTATCAGATTGATATTTCTATTCCTAAGTGGTGGTCTAAAGAGAAGTTAATATTTTTTAATCGTATATAAACATGGGTTAAAAATAAGGTTCCAATAATTACGTGAATTCCATGAAATCCTGTAGTTAAAAAAAAAGTTCTCCCATAAACAGAATCACTGATTGAAAATGGTGAAGAAAAATACTCATAAAATTGCAGAAATGAAAAGTAGATGCCTAAGCATACCGTAATTAGTAATCTAGTTTTTGTAGTGTTTCAATTATTTGAACATATACTAGCATGTGCTCATGTTACTGAAATTCCTGAACTTAGTAAGATAACTGTGTTTATTAAAGGAATATTAAGTGGATTAAATGGGTGGATACTCTTAGGGGGCCATATTAGTCCTAGTTCATGTGTTGGTGAAAGACTATGATGAAAAAATCTTCAGAAAAATCTAACAAAAAATAAGATTTCTGATGTAATAAATAAGATTATTCCATATTTTATAGAAACTATAACAGCTGAAGTGTGATTTCCTTGGTAAGTTCTTTCTCGTTGAATATCTCGCCATCAAATTAATATAACTCAAACAATTAAAATAAATCTTAAACTTATTGGTAGATAGAATTTAGTATTAAAGAATATTAGTGTTATTATTGTGTAATTTAGGATAATAAAAGAAATAATTAGAGGTCATGGTGATGGGTCAACAAGGTGGAATTGGTGGTTTTTCATTAAGATATTTCTCTAGAATATAGGGCTATTAATACTGAAAATACATAAGACTGAATAAGTCCTACTATTAATTCAAATGATAAAAATAATGTTTGAAGAACTAAAATAATACCTCATAAATAAGAGGATGGATTAAAAGTGTTTCCTAAAAGGGCTATAAGAAGATGTCCAGCAATTAAGTTGGCTGTGAGTCGCACAGCTAATGCTATTGGACGAATAAAATTTCTAGTTAATTCAATTAATACTATAAGTGGTATTAAGATATTTGGTGTTCCTGAAGGGACAAGATGAGCTATTATTGATTTAGTAAGAGTGGTTCAATAAAAGAGTACAATTGAAGTTCAAATAGGGATGGAAAGAGAAAGGGAAAATACTAAGTGAGCTCTAGAACAGAATGTGTATGGAAAATTTCTTCTTAAATTGTTAATTATAATTATAGTAAATAGTGCTGATGGTAAAAGAGTTCTTCCTTTAATTAAAATCGTATTGGAGAATAAAGCTTTAAATTCTTTATTTAAAGATTTTACGATAAAGTTAAATATAATTAATGATTGAGAGTTTAACTTTCATATTGGAATAGGGATAAATATTAAAGAAATTGTTACTATTATTCAATTTAAAGGCAGTCTTAAGATGGCTGTTGGGTCAAATATAGAAAATAATCTTATTATCATTTAATTAAAAAATTATTTTTGAATTTTTTGTAATTTTTTACGGATTTTTTTGTTACAGAGAAAAAAATAATTGTTCTTACATATAAAAGAGTTAAAATGGTTAGAATTAATAATAATACTCAGGGAAGGGGGGCTATTTGAGGAATAAAGAAGTAAAGATTATTACTTTGACTTGACAATTCAATATTATATATTAACTAACTTCTTACTTAGGGTAAGTGCCGTTACCATTAATTGGTTTAAGAGACCATTACTTGCTTTTCAGTCACTAAATAAATTAAATGTTTTAATTCATTTGATAAAGTAATTAATTGGAATAATATCTACTACGATTGGTATAAAAGAGTGGTTTGCTCCACAAATTTCTGAGCATTGTCCAAAAAATTTTCCTGATCGATTAGGGAAGAGAGAAATTTGATTTAGGCGCCCAGGTGTTGCGTCTATTTTGATTCCTATAGCTGGGATTGTTCATGAATGTAATACATCTGAAGATGTTGTGATTAGTCGTGTTTGGCAGTTTGTTGGAATGGGGGTTGAGTTATCTACTTCTAATAGACGAAATGTTCTTGAAGGAATTATATAGGAATCAAATTCGATTTCATTAAAGTCGTTGTATTCATATCTTCAGTATCATTGATGTCCAATGATTTTGATAGTTAGAAGGGGGTTATTTAGTTCATCCATTAAGTATAACAAATGAAGAGACGGTAGTGCAATAAATCTTAAAATAATTGTTGGGATCAAGGTTCACACTAATTCAATTATTTGGTTTTCTAGAATTTTTCTAGAAATAAATTTATTTATTATTATTTTAATTATGAAAAAGGAAACAACTGATAAAATACTTACAATAATAAGTATTCTATAATCATGAAATAAAATTAATTGTTCTATAATTGGGGATGCATTATCATAAAGTGAAATTTTTATTCAGTCTATTACTAAAGGAATAAAATTTCATATTTAAATCTTAAATTTAATACATTGTTTCTGACACATTAGTTATTTACTTAGAATTGAAGGGATTTCAGAATAACTATGTTCTATTGGGGGAAAATTTTGGATTCACTCAATTATTGCAAAATTTGTGTTGAAAATTAATATACGCTTTGAAACAAAAGATTCTCAAATAATAATTATAAATAGAATAACTGAGAATAGGGAAATTATAGATCCAATTGAAGAAATAATATTTCAAGAGATTAACAAATCAGGGTAGTTAGAATAGCGTCGAGGTATCCCTATTAATCCAAGGAAATGTTGGGGGAAAAATGTTATGTTAACGCCTAAAAATGTTCTTAGAAACTGGGCTTTTAATATAATTTTGTTTATTATTAATCCTGTTATTAAAGGGAATCAGTTAATAAATCTTGCGATAATTGCAAATACAGCTCCTATTGAAAGTACATAATGAAAATGTGCTACAACATAGTAAGTATCATGTAAAATAATATCAATGGATGAGTTAGCTAGAATCACTCCTGTTAATCCTCCTAGAGTAAACAGAAAAATAAATCCTAAAGATCAAATTATTCTTGGGGAATAATTTATTTTTATTCCAAAAATAGTTGCTAATCATCTAAAAATTTTAATTCCTGTGGGTACAGCAATAATTATAGTTGCTGAGGTGAAGTAGGCTCGGGAGTCTACATCTATTCCCACAGTGAATATGTGGTGAGCTCATACAATAAATCCTAAAATTCCAATAGATAATATTGCATAAATTATTCCTAAAGATCCAAATGCTGAGGGTTTCCCTCTTTCTTGGGCAGTAATATGGGAAATTAATCCAAATCCTGGAAGAATTAAAATATACACTTCAGGGTGTCCAAAAAATCAAAATAAATGTTGATATAAGATAGGGTCCCCTCCTCCTGCGGGGTCAAAGAAGGTTGTATTTATATTTCGGTCAGTTAAAAGTATTGTAATAGCTCCTGCCAATACTGGGAGGGCCAGTAGTAAAAGAAAAGCGGTAATTAAGACTGATCACACAAATAAAGGAAGTTTTTCTATTGTGTGCAAGTTTCTTCGTATATTAATAATTGTAGTAATAAAATTAATGGCTCCTAAAATTGAAGAAATACCAGCGAGGTGGAGGGAAAAGATTGCCATATCTACAGAATATCCACTGTGGAATACGGAATTAGATAGGGGGGGGTACACAGTTCACCCTGTTCCAACTCCTTGATCTACTAATCTTCTTATTAAAAGAAGGTAAAGAGATGGGATTAAAAGTCAGAAACTTAAATTATTAAGTCGGGGGAAGGCTATATCTGGGGCTCCAATTATTAGAGGGACGAGTCAATTTCCAAATCCTCCAATAATAATTGGTATTGTTATAAAGAAAATTATAATAAAGGCATGTGCTGTAACAATTGTATTATAAATTTGATCATTTATTAAGACAGGGGAAGATTGTCTTAACTCTAATCGAATAATTATACTTAATGAAAGGCCCAATAATCCTGATCAGATCCCGAAAATGAAGTAAAGAGTTCCAATAGTTTTGTGGTTAGTTCTTAACAATCACACCATTGACAAAATGGCTGATAAAAGCATGGAACTGTAAATTCTATTATAAACATTGTTTTTTTGTTAAATTTTTTAGTCAAAAATGATTTTGAATTGCAAATTCAAAGGTAACTTAAGTTAAAAATTTTTCAAAGCCTAAAACTTTTCATTTTCAACTTTGAAGGCTAATAGTTTAAATTAACTTAAGACTTTACACTAGTAAAATAAATAAAAATCTTGAAGTTAAATTTATTAGAACGAGAGTAATAGAGGGCCATTCAATGAAAAAATTTGTTACTCATTTTTTAGAGAGGGAGGAGTATAATACTATATTAATAGTTATTTTTATGTAAAAAAATATTGTAAATACAGATATTACGATTCTAATTAACGAAATTACTGGTAAGTTTATCGTGATTTTTTTTAAAATAATTCATTTGGGGATAAATCCTAAAAAGGGGGGGAGCCCTCTTAAAGATATTATAAGTCTAACAAATAAAAGTTTTTTAAAAAAATTTTGAGTTTTGATTTGAACTGACCATTTAATTTTGTTTTTTAAAAGAAAAGTTATTAGTAAATAATTTATTTTAAAGTAAAATAAAAAGAAAATATAGAATAAAAGTATAGATTCAGTTAATCTCATTATTATTCAACCAGAATTATTAATAGATGAAAAAATAATTATTTTATTAACTGAAGATTGAGTTAACCCTCCCAAAGAGCCTACAATGATATTAAGGGGGATAATTCATTTAATCAAAGCTCTTCAGGAGGAAAATATTACTAGTATGGGAATAATTTTTTGTATAGTAATAAAAAGAAATAAATTTTGAGGAGAAAGTTTTATTCTGATATCTGGTGTTCAAAAATGGAGGGGTGCAATTCCACTTTTTAATATTAAAGCCAAAGGGGGAGCTAGGGCATTAATAAAAAAAGATTCATTGACAAAGGTTCTTTGAACACTTACTGAGAATAAAAATAATAGAGAACCTGCTGATTGAATTAAAAAGTATTTTATACATCTTTCAGTTGAATTAAAAGTTTTTGTTTCTAAAATTATAAAAATAAAAGTTAGTAAATTTATTTCTATCCCAATTCAGATTGATATTCAAGAACTTGAAGATAGTGAAAATCTAATTGAGATAATATATATAGGAAAAATAATTATATAATAGTTTTTTATTAGAAAAAAGGATAAACCTATAGTTGGATTATGAGTCCAATAGCTTAAAATTAGCTTATTTTTCTCAAACTACACTTAGGTGTAGAGCATATAAATTTTTGAAATTTAAGGGTTAAATTATTATTTAAAAGTGTAAAATTTAGAAAGAGTTTTTTAGACATAATTTATTACATCAAAATAATCCTTTAAAATTCAGGCATCTTTCT